AAGTAAGAAGATTGTTTACGAAGAAACAACAAGAAAAATTCATATTCTGATACATAAGAGTTATATAGGAATCGAAATAGTCTTTTATTTTCTTTTTTCAAAAGAAAAATGGATTTCATTGAAGTAATAAGACTATTCCAATTCGAATAATAGTTGAGAAAGAACCGCAATAAATGCAAAGATGGAACATCTTGGATCCGGTATTCAAGGAGTTGAACCAAGATTTCTAAATGGATAGGATAGGGTATTTCTATATGCGATAGATAATGTAAATGCAAAAATTTGTCTTCTAAAAAGGGAAATATTGAATGAATAGATTGTAAATTTTGAAACTTTGGTATTTCTTTTTCTTCCGGACAAGATAGTTCTCCTAGCGAGAATGGGATTTCTAGAACGATTGCAAACCCCTCAGATAGAATCTGAGAATAAAACTCTGAATAAAAATGGTTGCTGTGATCCAACAATCGATCTTGGTTAGGATGATTAACTGAATTAATCCAAAAATTCTGCTGATACATTCGAATAATTAAACGTTTCACAAGTAGTGAACTAAATTTCTTGTTATTACAACCAAAAATTTCCACAGGTTCGGAACCTTTTAATCCATAATCATGGGCAAATGCATAAATATATTCTTGAAAGAGAAGTGGGTAAACGAAGTATTGTTGACGAGATTTCTGTTTTTCTGAATACCCTTCCAATTTTTCCATTTGTATTTCTACTTGAATCGGAGAAAAAAGCATTTCTCGATTTATCAAATAATGATACATAGTGCAATATGGTCATAACAGGGTGTTACATTTTTTAAAACAAACCCTGAGAAGAAAGGGAGTCTAATCCATAGATCTTTCTCTGCTCCTTTTCTATCTAATTAGTTTATGTTTGTTCTAATTACTAAAAAGAACAAAACAAATCTTTTATTTTTGCAGGCCAATCGCTCTTTTGACTTTGGAATACAGTCTCTTTATCAATATACTGCTTCTTTTACACATTCAATTCATAACATCCCTTTTAAATCCATAATCAAGAATAATTAGGATTCCTAAAAAAAATTAAAGGGTCCACCGATAGGAAAACCCAGCCTTTCCCCGTATCAGGCACTAATCTATTTTTAACGTCTAATTAGATCGGGGAGTCATTTCAATTAAGAAGTTAAGCTCGTTGCTTTTTATTTTACCAGAATTAGAGCCAGGCTCTATCCATTTATTCACTAGACCCAGAAAATCGGAATTTTTTTATTCAAAAAAAAAAAGAAATTGATTTTATTACGACATGCTATTTTTTCCATTCATTACCTTTGAGGATCAGTCGTGGTCTTCTAGACTCTACCAAGAGTCTGGACGAATTTGTTGCTTCATCCAAATGTGTAAAAGATCATAGTCGCACTTAAAAGCCGAGTACTCTACCATTGAGTTAGCAACCCAGATAAAATAGGATCTTAGATACGATCGAAATCCAAAAATCGATGGAATTACGCCAGACGCTCCTATCAAAAGATAGAATTAGCAAGACATCAAAAGAAAAATTTTATCCCCCATTAAAAACACTTAAATACCAAAATAAACAGATCGGTTAAATTTCACTAAGGTTAAAAAAGGAGCGGCCTCAATCATAATAGCAAAATTGTTATTTTTTTTTTTAATAGAAAAATCTTGTATGAGAGTACATGCAAGGGGGGGGGGCAACCCTATCATTTGAGCAAAGTGTAGACAGAAATACCTTGGAGTGAGGATAAAGAGACCTATCTAGCTACTAATTCTAGCTGTTCAATAGACCTTTGTCAATAGAAAGACAATGGTAAGAAAACCTATTAGATCCAAATAAGGAAATTAAATAAGGGCTTTTGTTGGATTAGCACGACATAAATGCAGCAAAAAAATAGGACTAAAAAAAGACAAATTGTGTCTAAATAATTAAGGGATATTAAGGACCCTCCCCTACTTTTTTATTTTTGATTCATTTAGTTCTTCAATTAACTCAAAGTTCTTTCTTTATCTTTAAAGAATTCCGCTTTACTTAAAATATCATAAACAGTTCTTGTAGGTTGAGCACCTTTTTCAAGGAAATAGAGAATAGCTGGAACATTTAAACAAGTTTGATTCTTTATCGGATCATAAAAACCTACTTTTTGAAGATCTCTCCCTTCTCTTCGAGATCGAACATCAATTGCAACGATTCGATAGACAGCTTATTGGGATAGATGTAGATAAACAATGCCCCCCCTAGAAACGTATAGGAGGTTTTCTCCTCATACGGCTCGAGAAAATGATTCGAATTTCTATCCATAATACAAGTAGAAATTAGACTATGACTTGCATTAATTTGCTTATAGAAGAAAAAACAAATTTCATTTATACTCTTAACTCAAGTTGGCTAATTTTGACTGACAGACTTCAAAAGAGAAATCCTTGGAAATTTTTTGAGTCGTCTCTAAACTCTTTTCTTTATCTCATCTCGAACAAATTGACTTTTCTTACTTATTCTGATCTAATTCTATTGTTGAGATGGTTGAAAATCATGTTTACTTGTTCCGGAATTCTTTATCTTGAATTTGTGAAATCCTTGGGTTTAGACATTACTTCGGGAATTCCTATTCTTTTTTCTTTCAAAAGAGTAGCAACATACCCTTTCTTTTTTTCTTATTTCCTTCAATAAAGCATTTTGCTCTTCTAGAGAAATCGAATATGAACGATTGATTCTGATAGACTTTTAACCGAAAAAGTTTTCCAATCTTCCAAAATTAGACTTTTTCTTATTTTATTCAATTTCTATATTAAGGATAGACTGACAAAGTTGGCCTAATTTATTAGTTTTCACTAACCCTAGATTCTTTCCCTTGATAAAAAATCTATTCTGTCTTCTCGAGCTCCATCGTGTACTATTTACTTACAAACAACTCCGCGCAAATTGGGTTCGGGACAAATAGAACAGACTATGTCGAGCCAAGAGCATTTTCATTACTATGGAAAATGGTGGATAGCAAAATCCACAATCGATTATCTCCTTCAAGTCGCACGTTGCTTTCTACCACATCGTTTTAAACGAAGTTTTACCATAACATTCCTCTAATTTCATTGCAAAGTGGTATCGAGAATTGATCCAATATGGATGGAATCATGAATAGTCATTGGTTTTGTATACTAACTCAAACTTGCTATCTATGGAGAAATATGGATAAAAGAAAAAAGTATTTATTGGGGAAGACTCCGCAAGGATCCAATTTATTTAAACCCATATTCTATCATATGAATGAAACATAGTTTGAAAAAGCGGAATAAAATAGTTTGCTTAAGACTTATTTATTATTGAATTTCCATCCTCAACAGAGAACTCGAGATGATTAATCCTGAAATGAGAAGGATCCACTCTTCTCCACCAAATAAACTATGCCAATGAAAAGAGTGGAAGTTTTTTGGTAGTTATAAACTTTTCATAGTTCTTCGACTGAAGTAACAGGAGTAACAAAAGAAAGAAAAAATGAAGTAAAAAAAAATAGTAGTGTAAAGTAAAATTAAGGTCTTTGCTTTTACTTATAGGATTCTTTCTTTTAGGTAACAGAAAGAATTAAAAATAAGAAAAAATAAGAAAAGTATTATTTTTTTGAATCCATTCTATTCTATCCAACGAACAGTTCTTACCTTATCCTTACCGGAATGGATCATTCTGGATATTTAAAGAATCACAGATCGAGATCGTTTTCGCTTAACCCGTTTTCGCTTAACCAAAGAAGGACCCTTCTTTTTTACTAATAATACAACAAAACAAAAATATATCTGTATCATAAAGGGATAGGTCTAATTTTTTATACAGTAGTTTTCCCTCATATATTTTTGTTTTTCAATCAATTCAAAAATCGAGCAGATATATGAATTTATCTCTAATCCTCACATTCCATTATATTTGCAAATCAGATAATACCTAAAATAGAAAAATAAGGTCTCTATCCATAGAATGGAAACCCCCTCTTTTTTTTTTTCACATTAGGTGTCAAACGTATCCTGTAAGAATTCCCACTTCATGGATATGGAGCATAAAGTTTATCTAAAACGTTCGAATTTCAAAATACATATTCAAAACACATACACATCTGAGTAATGAGTAGTAGGAGCATATCCTGAATGTGCCGACAGACCCAAATTTTTACTGAAAAAAAAGATATTCAATTTGATGACTGGACTTGACACTTCATTTTGTTTTCTGAGTAAAGAAAAGGAATCCTTAGAAATGCGTCTAATCTAAGAGTTCATAAGAACTAATTATTCTCTTTAATAAGCTTTTGTGTCGTGCAGGGCACAATACGATTCCTTTTTTCGTTTCATGAAAAAAAATCTGGGACGGAAGGATTCGAACCTCCGAATAACGGGACCAAAACCCGCTGCCTTACCACTTGGCCACGCCCCATTTCGTTTTATGCGGCACTAATAAACAGTAGTTTTATTATATATTATTCGTCAATCCCACTTCAATTACCTAAAAAATCAGGGATATTTTCTTGCTAGGATTCTAAACATGCGGATAATATAGAATCCAAAAAATGCATTGATCATTACATGAAATTCTATTAAGATATTATATGAAAGTCGAATTTCTTCCATTCTCATTTGAGAATGCGAATACAAGGAGGTATTTTGTATTTGGGAAAGCCCGAAGAAAAAGGATTTTGAATCCACCTTTTCTTTTCCTTTTTCCCTTAGAAAAATAACTCAATCAAAATCCAATTATCTACTCTACAAGAACGAAATGCTTGTTATGCCTAATATACTTAGTTTAACCTGTATCTGTTTTAATTCTGATCTCTATCCGACTAGTTTTTTCTTCGCCAAATTACCCGAAGCTTATGCCATTTTCAACCCAATCGTGGATGTTATGCCTGTCATACCTGTACTTTTTTTTCTATTAGCGTTTGTTTGGCAAGCGGCTGTAAGTTTTCGATGAAATCTTTACTATTCCGTTCTGTCTGCCAAATTCAATGATATATTCATTCCAAAAAAATGAAAAAAAAATGTAGAAGAGCCGAGAAGTCTTATATCTTATATTATGAACTTTCGATTCTAAAATTCTAATTCTTCTACATTGAATGTATAGCTGCAGCAATAAATTTGATCCGCCTTTCTACCCCCTGCACATACGTTGAGCAAGTACCTTTAGGTACCCACACAATACCTAAACTAATTTTGGATATTGATAAGACTGCTTATTAGAAAGCAATTCTTGCAATTTTTTTTTTTAGAATTGATTTTTTTAGGTGTCAAAATAAAAAAACCATCCTAGTGGATCTGTGCGGTAAGGAAAAACGGGTAATCTATTCCTTAAAAAAAAATCTTGGAGATTATATAATGCTTACTCTCAAACTCTTTGTTTATACAGTAGTGATATTCTTTGTTTCCCTCTTTATCTTTGGATTCTTATCTAATGACCCAGGACGTAATCCTGGACGTGAGGAGTAAAAATCCAAAATTTTTGGGAATTTTTTCTTACAAATTGGATTTATTTCGTACATTTATCTATGAGAAAATCCGGGGGTTAGAATTCCTTACAATTCGAAAGTCCCAAACGATTCGAGGGGGCGGAAAGAGAGGGATTCGAACCCTCGGTACAATAAAATTGTACAACGGATTAGCAATCCGCCGCTTTAGTCCACTCAGCCATCTCTCCCCGTTCCAAATCGAAAGGTTTTCGCGATATGACAGAGGCAAGAAATAACGATTACAAAAAATCCTTCTTTTTTTTCATTTCAAAAGTGCATAAAAATTATATTGCCAATTCCATTTTAGTTATATTCTTTTTTCTTAATGTTAATAAAAAAAAGGAGAAAATTCTTGTTTCTTCTTTGTAAAATTCGATATAGGCTAAGAGACAATCAGATATATTTTCTCTTCAGCGGGCATTTCCGTATAGGGCTTATTAGAATAAAACAAGCAGGTTATAGAAAAAAAAATTCTTATCAAACCCACCATAAAATTGGAAAGAAAGATAAAGTAAGTAGACCTGACCCCTTGAATAATGCCTCTATCCGCTATTCTGATATATAAATTCGATGTGGATGAAATTGTTGTATAAGCGGATTTTTTGTATTTCCTTGGACTTAGATTAGACCGCGCAAGGCAAGAATTTTTCGCTATTTACGATTTCATATTCTTGTTACTAGACGTTCTATAGGAATAAGAAGAAATCGCAACTCTTTTCCGTTACACATAAAAATGGATTTCGAAAGTCAATTTTTCTTTTCAATATCTTTCTTTTTTTTCAGAATCCTATTTTTGTTCTTCCACCCATGCAATAGAGAGCGAATGAGAAAAGAGGGGTTTTCTCTTAAAAGATAGGCTTTGAAATAGGAATCATAGAATAATGCGGAATTCAAATGTTTATTTCTTTATTTCTATAGTATAAGAAAAATCAATCCAATGAAATTCATGGATTTCCCACGACCTCGGTTGTGACCCCATGGATAAAAGTGCTAAATTTCTATCTTCGAGACCATTGAAAAAAGGCATTGAACGAGAAAGAAATCGTCCACAGATAATCAAACTATCATATGCCTTGGAAGTAATATGAGGTGCTCGGAAATGGTTGAAGTAATTGAATAGGAGGATCACTATGACTATAGCCCTTGGTAGAGTTACTAAAGAAGAAAATGATCTATTTGATATTATGGACGACTGGTTACGAAGAGACCGTTTCGTTTTTGTAGGATGGTCCGGCCTATTGCTCTTTCCTTGTGCCTATTTCGCTTTAGGGGGTTGGTTTACAGGGACTACTTTTGTAACTTCTTGGTATACCCATGGATTGGCTAGTTCCTATTTAGAAGGTTGCAATTTCTTAACGGCGGCGGTTTCCACCCCTGCTAATAGTTTAGCACACTCTTTGTTGCTACTATGGGGACCAGAAGCACAAGGGGATTTTACTCGTTGGTGTCAATTAGGTGGTCTGTGGACTTTTGTCGCTCTCCATGGGGCTTTTGCACTAATAGGTTTCATGTTACGTCAATTTGAACTTGCTCGGTCTGTTCAATTGCGGCCTTATAATGCAATTTCATTCTCTGGTCCAATCGCTGTTTTTGTTTCCGTATTCCTTATTTATCCACTGGGACAATCTGGTTGGTTCTTTGCACCGAGTTTTGGCGTAGCAGCTATATTTCGATTCATCCTTTTCTTCCAAGGATTTCATAATTGGACGTTGAACCCCTTTCATATGATGGGAGTTGCCGGAGTATTAGGCGCGGCTCTGCTATGCGCTATTCATGGGGCTACTGTAGAAAACACTCTATTCGAAGATGGTGATGGTGCAAATACCTTCCGAGCTTTTAACCCAACTCAAGCGGAAGAAACTTATTCAATGGTTACTGCTAACCGCTTTTGGTCCCAAATCTTTGGTGTTGCTTTTTCCAATAAACGTTGGTTACATTTCTTTATGCTATTTGTACCCGTCACCGGTTTATGGATGAGTGCTATTGGCGTAGTTGGCCTGGCTCTGAACCTACGTGCCTATGACTTCGTTTCC